ATTCTAAATTGAAATGGGGCGTGGCCAAGTGGTAAGGCAACGGGTTTTGGTCCCGCTATTCGGAGGTTCGAATCCTTCCGTCCCAGAGGATTTTGATGCTATTTCTATAGTATTCCTAATTAATTCTATAGCCTAATTATTGCTATAGAAAGAAGAGTGGTCAGGAGTAAATCAGTATAAATTGGAATATCTGTTCTAATCTCATTACCAAATGATCAAGTTACAAAAACACATTTTTATATTTATAACATTTTTTTATGTTATGGAGCCAATGTATTTTTTTATTTCATTTTTTTTAGGTATTTCGTGGTTGATTCTAATGAAAAATTGGAAATTTATGAAACGATTGAGGCAGGAATGATTTATCCTATTCCTTTAATATTCACTTTATGACAAGATTTGATTATTGAAATCTTACTCAAGCCTATCCCTATGTTAAACAAAATACATATAAATAAACATATAAAATGAGAAATATTTAGCTTGAAATATTTAGCTTATATGGTATGTATCGTTCTATTTCAATGCGAATCATTTTTCTATTTTTCTTTTCGTAATCAGATGAAAAGAATAAAGATTCAAATCTTTACTTATATATTTTTTTGATACACTTGGGAAAAAAATTTGGATTATTTCTGATCTATTTATCTATTTTAAATCACCGATGAGTCAAGGAAAGACTTATGGGATTAAACATGCTGCTTATTGGCGAATTTTCTTCAAAGAAAAAGAAGATAATATTTCTAATTATAAATAGGAAACTTTTTGAATTAGAGATATTTTTTTTTAGAAATACTTTAATTCATATTAATGATTCTGAATCTTTGGTACTTAAAAAGTAGGAAATAGCTTAATCTATGCGATTTAGTCACTTGAATATGCAGAGTCTATAAGTTATTCATATATTCTATATATTATATAGTTCTAATTCTATCTTCTTTCTACTTTCTATTATATAGATATATCGATTATATAGATACTTTATGTATGTTAAACTATATTTATGGATGTTCAAGATCGTGTCTTGCTAATACTTTTTCAGAAAAATCGTTCCACATACACATATCATATTTTTAAATACAAAAAAAAGTCTAGATTACGAGGTCTATGTACAACTGAATCAATGACTATTCATGATTCGATAATTGAATCAATTCCATACTGGTTCCAAATTAGAGGAATGTGATGGTAAAACTTCGTTTGAAACGATGTGGTAGAAAGCAACGTGCGACTTGAAGGACACGATCCGTTGTGGATTTTTATATCCACCATTTCATTTTCGATTTATCGAGGAATGAAGGTGCTCTTGTCTCGACATCGTTTGTTCTGTTACACCCGAATCCTTCGCTTTTTTGTTGGGTTGTAAGTTGTAAATAGTCTACGGTGGAACTCGAGTGGAAAAGTCGAAAGGATTAATTAATTTCTGGGGGCAAGGATCTAGGGTTAATGCCAATCAATCAATTGGAACAACTTCGTAAACGTATCTTCTATATATATATATATAATAATATATTATAGAAATCAAAAGGATCCAATTTCAACAAGTTTTTTTTTGAATTGGAAACTTGTTGGAATTGATCAAACCTTTTCGATTCAAAGTGTATTACGGGGGAATCAACTGTCCGTCGGATTCTTTATTCTTTGGTAGAAAGAAATCAAATTTCAAATATTTCCAATTGAAATTTCAAATTCAAATCAAAGGGTATGTTGCTGCCATTTTGAAAGTATTAAGAAGCACCGAAGTAATGCCTAAACCTAATGATTTAAAATAAAGATGAAAGGATCCAAGAACAAGTAAACCCATTTTGATTGCCTCGATAGTCTCAATAACTGGATCATCCAAATAGAATTTATAATTTTAAACGAGACAAAAAAAGAGGGTAAAGACGACTCAATAAATTAAATTGACTAAAGAGAATAATTTACTTTTGAGCTATTTTAGAGTTATTCAACTTGAGTTATGAGTACAAATGGTCTCTTTTCAATTTTCAGGAAGGACAAAAAACGACTGAAATGAAAATAGAATTGATTTTCTAGGTTCATTTGTCATTTACTTTATTGGAATAGAATTCCATACATAGACAAAACTTCGAATCAAATCATTTTTTCTTGAGCCGTACGAGGAGAAAACTTCCTATACGGTTCTAGGGGGGGTATTGTTCATCTACATCTATCCCAATGACCCATCTATCGAATCGTTGCAATTGATGTTCGATCCCGAAGAGAAGGAAAAGATCTTAGAAAGGTGGGGTTTTATGATCCAATGAAGAATCAAACTTATTTAAATGTTCCTGCTATTCTATACTTCCTTCAAAGGGGTGCTCAACCTACAGGAACTGTTCAGAATCTTTTAAAGAAAGCGGAAGTTTTAAAAGAACTTCCGTCTAATTAAACGAAATTCAATTAAATTTAAAGAAATCCCAAGGGGGGGTAGCAACTTATATATAACTTTGTATAATTTTTCTTTACTAGTTTTTTTGATCCCCCCCCTTCCTGCTCG